AGGAGATCCATCGACCTGAGACGAAGAGAAAGGTCTATCTATCTTCTTTAGTTATTCAATGAAACCAATGATTCGTTATTGGAGCAGATAGCAACAACCATTTCAGCGGACATGCGTATTTTCCGATGGATTTACATGGTTTCATTAGTAGAAATTGTTTGATGTAGCGAGTAATAGGCTCTTTCGCCGTTCAAGAATTCTTGTTTAGGCAGTTCATATCATCCACACATAGTGATCTAAGATTTCAATTCTTCCATGTTTCAGCAGTAGCATATTGTTCCATGGAGCTAAGGCCAAAAAGATGGAAGAAACAAGTGTTTCCACGACTCTACCATCCGGCCAATTCTGTTCCACTTCATCCCCTTTTCATGGGCACATATCTTTACGGCTAAGGAATGGGGAATCTTTCTCCTGTTACATGAATCAAATGTTTCATTTCATCCGGGAAAAGCCATCTCTTTCTCAACAATGTCTTTGTCATTTGATCCAATAGCGTTCCGTTAGATAGGAACAGATTTGATAAATACTGATAACTCTCGGATAGAGTATTAGAACGGAAAGATCCATTAGATAATGAACTATTGGTTCTAAACCATCTCTGGCGATGAATCAACAATTCGAAGTGCTTTTCTTGCGTATTCTTGATGAACCAGCGTTTATATATAGATGTAGGAGGATTTGTTTGGGAAGCAATAAGCCCCTTTGACATCTCTTCATCTGCAAAGAATTCTCGACGTGAAAACACAGAGACAGAGGGCTGATCTTTGAATAGGGAAAAGAATGGATCCGCAGGGTCCCAAATGAATTGGCTTGTTCGAAAAAAGCCTTGTTCTTTGGAAGATCTATCTCGTGTCTGGTACTGCATGGTTCCACTCTGCAAGAACTCCGAATCATTCTCTTGAAGCTCATCCTCTTTATGATAAATGATCCATTTGCCCCGAAATGACCCAGTCCAATAGGGAAATCCCAATTCCGTGGGCCTTTCGATACAATCAAATAGATTGCCACAAGGGCGCCATATTCTAGGAGCCCAAACTATGTGATTGAAGAAATCCTCCTCTATCTGTTGCGGATCAAGGGCCCCTTCCCCTTCTTCAAACTCCGATTCGTATTTTTCATATAGAAATCTCTGATCAACGATAGAACAAGATCCATTTTGCATCATATCTAACTGATTCCTTGGTTCGGACCGAAGAAGTAATGTAACTCGATTATTATCAAACTGACTGCAATATTTTTCTGTCCGTGAGGATCCCGCCAGAGCGCCCTCTACTTCTAATAGTAATAATAGTAATAGGCCATGAACTAGATCAGAATCATTCTCAACGAATCCATAAGAAGTGATCCAATCTTTTTCATCGTGTCTGGATGAAGACCAAAGATCTTGAGCGACCGATCCGGCAGAACAACTCAAAAGATAAAGAAGTATCGTGAATTTCTTCATGCTCGTTCCAAGTTCGAAGTACCATTTGTACAAATAAGAATCCCCTCCCTTACATGATTTCTTCTTCATATAGATAGATATAGGATCTATGGGGCAATTACTTAGAAGTACATTTTGTGTAACAGCCCTTCCTATCTGATAGAAAAGGATCCCATGATCCTGAACCGATCTTATCTGGGATCGAAAATCCCAAGTTTTTCTATGAAGAGCTGATCTAATTGTATTAGTTTCTATAATGGATTTCTTCTGTGTAATACTAATTGATAGGGCCTCATTGATAAGTGCTACAAGATCTCGCGCATTGGAACCCATGGTTATGGACCCGAATCCGTTAGTATGGAACATCTTCTTTTCCAAGTGAAATCCCCTAGTATATGAAAGAATGAAAAAGTGCTTTCGTTGTTGTGGAAGAAGAAGCCTTCGTATCTTAATGCATGTATTTAATTTATTCGGAGCTATTAGAGCGGGATCCACTTTTTGGGGAATATGAGTCGAAGCAATAACAAGAATCTTTCCAGTGGAACATCTTTCACAATCCCTGGAGAGATAGTTCTCTAATAGACCGAGGGATAAGTAATTCGACTCATTCACATGCAGATCATGAATGTTTGGAATCCATATTATGCAAGGAGACATTGCTTTTGCTAATTCGAATTGAAGGGTGATATCAAATCGGTCTATTTTCGGCGTCATATACATAGTTAGCAGCTCCGTATCAATATCAAGGTCATCATCACTATCATCAATATCGTCACTATCATCAATATCGATATCGTCACTATCATCAATATCGATATCATCAATAAGATAACCTTTAGGCTTGTCATCCAGGAACTTGTTCGGAAATACCGTAATGAAAGGAACATAGGAGTTTGTCGCTAGGTATTTGACCAAACAGGATCGTCCAGTTCCTATAGAACCTATCACTAAAATACCTCTAGAAGGGGATAGGGCTAAGCGGAGCGAAAAGGGTTTTCCATGAGGAGATGGGGAATGAAAACTATTAGCCCCACACGAGGTTTGTGAATAAGTGATTGTCTGATAATGAGCAAGGAA